GCGCTGTTCATTTTAGTTCCTACTGCCTTTTTACTTATAATATACGTTAAAACAGTCAGCCAAAATGATTAATTTGAATGAAACTTGAATTATTCATTTTTATCAATGATTGAAGAAAGAAAAGGGTTTTAAACTCTATTTAAGTCTTAAATGAAATGTGGAATCAGAAGTCTCTGAGATAGTGTGGTAGAAAGAGCTATATATAGCTCTTTCTACCACACTATACAATTGAGTATTGTAGAATATTTCATATTCATTCATATTCTTAGTACATAAAGTTGTATTGTATAAAGAAAGAAGCTTTCTCTTATATAGATCAATTGACAATACTATATTATATCTAAGTAATAATATACGTATATCAAAATGAAATAGCACTCGAATTTTCTATTTTTTCTCTACACCCATTTGTATACATTTCGATCAATCCAAAAGAAAAGAATCGCAAGCCCAACTGCTTGAATTCCTTCTTTTTTATATCTCTTTATGGATCGGAGGCCCATCGAAAGAATTCATGTAGGAATAAAGAGTACGGGCATATACTATATACCATATCATATATTAGAGAATTCTAGAAATAGAATAAGAATACTAATAGAATACTACTACTAATAGAATACTACTAATATATCTAAAATATATCTAAGAAATAATATATAGATAAACTAAAACAAGTCAAGTTTTTTTTTTTCACTTTCGCAAAACGATCACAATTGATACAAGTAGATTTTTCAGTAAAGTACTAAATTAGTAATATTCCTATCTCTAAAGCCCACTCCTTCCCCATACTACAAGTGAAAGAGAAAATGTAAACACTACCATTAAAGCAGCCCAAGCGAGACTTACTATATCCATGCGAATGATGTCCCCTATCTCTATGAAATGAAGGAATTCTTCCATTATTGATTCATAATCATAGTGGAATCAATGGTGCAGAGTCAAAATAGGATTCTTACTTACGGCTCTTTATGAAACAATTTCATGAATCCACTCATAAAAAGTTCTTAGATTTCTTATTCAATAGATTTCTATTGAAATAGAAATCTATTGAATAAGAAAAAATAAAATATACAAATAGAAAAAAGAACCATTCAACCATTCTGATTCAATTTATTAGCAGCATTCAGAGCCTCTAGTGAGTCTGGATACAAAGTATCTTCAGTTCTTTGCCACAATTATTAAATGAATTTACCATCAGCCTATCCAATCTAATTTCATCGCAGACAGAGTTAGTAGACACTACCTCAATATTAGTAAAGTTATATTGTAAAAAGTCTTTATAGTCTTTTTTAGAATCCTTTCTTCAACCTTAGTAACCAAAATGGAGTGTCTCTTAGGAACCTTTGGATACCAAGATTTCCGACTTCTTACTTTCATAGTTCTGATGCCCAGAATTAATTCTCACTATTATTTGATTCAATTCAGAATAGCCCAAACCAATCATTAATAAGATTGGGTTGCTTCAGATTTATTGGTACCTTTTTGAGCCACACTCAGAACCCAGATTTTGAGAAAAAAGATGACAGTCTTTTATAGGCTCTACGGGTTCTCAAAATCAAGTATCGACAGACCTAGCCCTTGGCTATGCTTTTGCGGGGCAAGAATTCGTCAAGTTCGATCAACAGGATTAAGAAATTCCAAGTATTTTTTTGTTGATCAGGCGACACCCAGATTCGAACTGGGGATAAAGGATTTGCAGTCCCCCGCCTTACCACTTGGCCATGCCGCCAAATTCCATCCAAAATGGATAAAGAAATTCTATTTGAAATTATAAAATTATATTTATAATTTCTAATAATTTATATTATTATTATATTTATATTATTATTATATATATACTCATATTTATTATATATATTATATATTTTATATATATATATTATATATTTAATATATATTTAATATTTCTTTATTCTATTTCTAGAATTCTATTCTTTTTGGATCTTGAATCCCATTGTACTTATCCTTTTGCAAAAGTGAAAAGATTCCCGGCCCCGGTCACAGACTGTAAAATGCAGGGTAATTTTGAATAATTCACTCTTTACTTCATTAACTATTTACTTATTACTCTTTTACTCTTACTTACTTTTCTTACTTTGAATTAGCGAACAGCTCTTCATTTTGTATCTCCATTTGTATTACCTTAATGGATGCAAAATACAATTGATTTACGACTAATCATTATCAATTAGAATTATAAGAAAATATATGTGTATATGTAAACCCCAGAACAATGTAAACTCCAGAACAGAAATTTTTATACGTGGATACCAAGCCCGGGTCTATTTCTTATGCACATATCCCTATATAGTATCATCGTGCTTGAATATTTCATTGAATATGAATAGAAGATAGACATTATGATAGAGTGTGACCTACCCTATGTTGCACCAAGTTCAATTATGATAAAAGATGTGATATACGGATAGCTAGATAGCTATATCGGCATATACTTCCTAAAGATTACTCTACGTAATACGTACGCAATTCCATTGTATTT